AGCAGCATTGTTCGCCACCACCCGAGAAGCAAAAGATTCGAGAGTCAAGGCGGAAAAGACAAGCATAGTGGTCTAATGACAAGGGCCGACGACGGAAGCTCGGGACGGAGCCGTATGATGCGGAAGTCTCACGTACGGTTCCCTGAGAAGGGAGTGGCTACCCACTGGAGCTTCGACCAACCACCACCGGTCAATTCCGCTTTGGGGCCACCCCTGACTCTACCATCATTATAGGGGTATGGGGTTCGAGACAAAGAAAGATCAAGGCAGCATATCAGTTTTTCCTATATACTTTACTTGGATCCGTTTTTATGCTATTAGCTATTCTGTTGATTCTTCTCCAAACAGGAACCACCGATTTACAAATTTTATTAACCACAGAATTTAGTGAGCGGCGCCAAATCCTTCTATGGATTGCCTTTTTCGCCTCTTTTGCCGTCAAAGTGCCTATGGTACCAGTTCATATTTGGTTACCCGAAGCCCATGTAGAGGCACCTACGGCTGGATCCGTCATCTTGGCAGGAATTCTTTTAAAATTGGGAACCTACGGGTTTTTAAGATTTTCAATACCCATGTTTCCCGAAGCGACACTTTGTTTCACTCCTTTCATTTATACTCTAAGTGCGATTGCTATAATATATACTTCCTTGACCACTTTAAGACAGATCGATCTTAAGAAGATCATTGCCTACTCCTCAGTAGCCCATATGAATTTGGTGACTATTGGTATGTTTAGTCGGGCGGCGGCCGTTAGGTCACCTATTTTGAGTTATGGACACACAAGCAAGGCCAAAACATGTGTGCCGGGCGTGCGACCCATCAACCCACTAGCAATAGGGGAGAAAACATAGCATGTCACAACAAAAGCGTCGATTCGAGGCGTCAGCAAAACACCGCCGTCTGTTCCTAAAACAAAACCCCTTAGCGCCCCGGGACGGAGTGGGGACGGCCCTACGCAGACAGCAGCAGCACCGGCTCTACGAAGTCCGAATCGAATCTTTCGGTTGGCTTTCCCGTGAATAAGAATAGTTGGGCGCGGCGAAGCGAGCGCTTCTAGCTGTTTCGCTTGCTTCTTTCTTATTGTGGCGGCTATTATGGCGTGGCTGAAATGAACGAAAAGCGAGATGAACCTTTCAAATCGATTGATAGATGGCCTGATCTGTTCTGATAGATCGAAAGGGAATCTATCAATAATAAGGGTTGACCTCTTTCTATCTATTGATGATACAAGATATCTATCTATTCTGGATCCATCATAAATAAATCGATATGTATCTGATGGAGTCTACATCGTATGTAGAGCGCCCAAGCGCTTTTTTGGCCTGCTCAGTTCTATTATCCATCGGTCCAATGCACTGGCTCATCTCATGGAGGGAAAAAGCAAATGTAGTTAGTTGTCTTGTTGTTGTTCGCCGCCTCGACACATTCCCGGCATCGTCCCACACAGAAAGAAAGAGCGTGGAGCCCCGGCCCGACCTGTAAGTCCGCTAACGTAAAGCGAGGAGTTGAGCCTGAACTGGCGAACCGAAGTCACTTTCGTAACCATACTTCCTACAGCTAACACGTGTCCAGTCCAGCGGGAACGCGCAGCGCAAACGAACGTAAGCTGCTATACCGAATCCCCCGCAGGCCATCGGGGACCTAGTGGTAAGGCCATGATCCGCAGGGGAAGGGATCACTCATTCTTCTATTGGGGACAGGTGCACGAACGACAACTCCAAACGTCAGACATCCGCCGCCTATACCTACCGTTTAGGTGGCACCAGCGAGATCCAGCTAAGGTAAGGAACTTCGTGTCGCGGCTGCTCCACTCCGCTGCGGTCTTTTGAACTGAACTTCGTTGCCTTCCCGCGCGCGAAACGAATGGGCGCTGTGTCGTGGGTAAGTTTTGGGGCGGGGGGCAGAGAGAGACCAGAAGAATGATTCATTTGGATCGACGAGCCATTTCGCGAATCAATAGAATGTCTCTCTATCCATATCTATTCTATCTTTATATGACGGGCCATAAAAAAAAGAAGTATTTTTTTTATGGCATGTGAGATGATCGCGCCTAGTAGCCACATATCAGCTGCGCTCAATATGCGGGATTTCCGTTGGATCAGATCTTTCGCTTTGACGAATTTGGACCTAGCGAAAAGGACTCTAAGCCTTCGCGCAAACAAGCAAAGTAGAAGCAAGACGAGGAAGCGGAGCTGTCGTAGAAGCAGTAGCTTCCCCCGACAATATACAATACAACAGTAGCGACCATGAATAAAAAAGCCCCTAGTTTAACGAGTTCGCTGCTTTTCCCGGGCCGGAGAAGGGCAACTACTTATTGATTGATCGCCTTTCTTTGATATGTGTTCAATTTAGTACAATACAAACTACAACTAGATCAAAGCGGAAGGGCCACTCACTATAGAAGCTATAACTAGCCTAGCCCTAGCCAATAGTATAGAGTTTAGTAGTCGGCCAAACCCCCATGCTCACGACATGTTCTTGATATTGATTGAGTTGGAGGGAGTCAGAGACTACCACGGAATCCTTCCATAGTCACCCCGGTGACCTTCGTCACCAAAGCGTCACGACAGTTTCCAAGACCCCCTGATCCGTGTTAATCTCCAGTGGGGATCAGTCGGAGCACGCAGGAATGCCGACCACTACATAAGCCGCTGGCGGAGAAAGCTCGAAGAGCTTCCCTTCATTCGCTTCGCGGGAGTCGCACACAGCACATAGCTGGAAGTCAGAGGGCCCGTACTACCTGCCTAACCCTTCGCTCCGAGGGACCGTAGAACGGAAAGCGCCTTCTAAACAACTCGGCAGAAGGGAAGGGGCCTATGTATTTGCATGACCCCTGCGGATTTGACCCTACCTACACCCGGAGCCAATCCCCTAGCGGTCCTGCCACCACGCCGCAGAACAGGAGCTCGTGTGGAACCTTGGATTTCTGGCGTAACAGCGGTGGAAGGTATAAAAATATTACGGCCGCATAACATAGGGGCCTACGCTAAGGTCGGCCAAAATATGGACACCCGAAGGGCCCGGCGCGCACAATCCTATCCTATCTGAGCCCGTCATTGCATGCACTTCGGACAGCCGTCCGTAGCATCATAAAGAGCACCTCCCTTTCGAGGTACCCAAATGGAACGGTCTTTATTTGTGTTGTTGGTTGGTCTTTCTCAACGTGGTCTATAGCACGAAAAACCATTCTTTACAAGATAGGGCCGTTCACATGAAAGAAAAGCGAAAATCCATTCTTCATGGTCGGGCGCATTTCTCCAAATCCTCCAGGATCACAAGTGGAACGCTAAGCAAGGGTGGGGAGGCTGCGAGCTCCGCGTCGAACAGAAAGAAGCAAGCAGGGGGTGTTGCCGTAGCGCGCCCCGGAGAGCAAGCGTAGGCAACCAAACAAAAAAAGGCTACAAAAGTTGCTAGCTAGCGTTTTTAAGCTGGCTGCCTTTTCTAGCGCGCGTACTCTTCTGTGGAGTCGCACGGAACGAGCCTTGTCCTCCAACGACTAGCTCCTTTTTCTTGCTCCGGTCACCCTTCTCTTGCCGTGGAAGGACTTTTGCCTGTGGTGTGGTCCAACCCGTGGGCGGAGTCGCCCTCATCCCCTCATTGCTCAGTGCTCCCTGCAGCTTCGCTGGGCTTTACCCGCGTGGACGCGGGCTTCTATAAGAGAATGAAAAGCTCTCTCTTTACAATAAAACGCGAACTGCGCGGAGCCCACCCTTTTTCGTTTTCTGCCGCCACTGGGTGGCCGCTGGGGAAACACAGCCCGGCCGCCTCTCGGGAAAGGGGGGTGGGGGATGGGCCTACCTATCCCGAGGGAGCAGTTTAGAGGTTCCATATGCCGAGCCGAAGGGCAGAACTTCAGTGCGTAATCGTAGTATGTCACCTCGTCTCGTCCTCGCAGCATCGAAGAGTACCTATGCACTATGTTCCGGTTCACTGATAAGGAAGATAGAGTTGGGGTGGGGGTCTACGATGTGATACTCTAGTATGCCCCGGGGAGAAAGATGCGCAACTCAAAACGGAAGCAGGAAGCTCAAAAATATCGGAGGTTACCAGATCTCTGAGACTACCATCGATCCGACAGAGCGGAACAACCAGAAAAAGAAGTGGAGTTAGAAAGCCGTATGATAGGTGGTAACTATCTTGTACGGTTCGGGGGGTAAGCGGCGTACTCCGGGGGAATATTAGGCTCTATCGAACATACAGGGAATTGGAGGTAGCATTTTACTTATGTTAAGTCATGGACTGGTTTCTTCAGCCCTTTTTCTATGTGTTGGTGTTCTATATGACCGACATAAGACTCGACTTGTTAGATATTATGGAGGTTTAGTGAGCACCATGCCGAATTTCTCTACCATTTTCTTCTTTTTCACTTTAGCCAATATGAGTTTACCCGGCACTAGCAGCTTTATCGGGGAATTTCTAATCTTAGTAGGAGCTTTCCAAAGAAATAGCTTAGTAGCCACATTAGCAGCGCTTGGGATGATTTTAGGCGCGGCGTATTCCCTTTGGCTATATAATCGTGTGGTTTCTGGAAATTTAAAACCCGATTTCCTCTATAAATTCTCCGATCTAAATGGCAGAGAAGTTTCCATATTTCTACCTTTTCTTGTTGGAGGGGCGACCGTCCGTTGAACTACCAAAAAGGGTAAACCAATGTGATCATAACATTGTAGGTGCTTGCGATGGGACGGATGCTACTTCCCTCATAAGTAATGGGTGGCATAGCCCGTAGCAGAAGTCCCCTTTTTTATCCATTTCTTTATTACCCAGAGGGGCCCGCCCTGGTGGGACCGAGAGAAAGAAAGGACGGGGGGCGACCATGCATGGCACTTCTCGACCGTGTCTCCGAGGGACAGTTGAACGAGCGACTCATGAATGCTGCCGGGTCGGACGAGCCAATAACTCGAACGTGTTCGGTCAGTTTTTTGAGCAAGAATCACAGCGTTACCTTACCTTCACCATGATACGGACTCCAAGTTCTTATGGCAGAGCACGAGGAGTTTCCTTCAATATGATGATGAGAATGGAAACCAGAAGCACGACTGGGTCTTCGTAGTCCGAGATCATACTTATATATCAGTCACAGTAACGTAAGCATGAGACTTTTTGGTAGTACCGGTGAACCAGATGGCCGCGGCGAGGGAATCTGGGACGGAGGACTCGTAATATCTCTATAGATCTGGCAAAAGGGAAAGACCCGGCCGACTCGCCCAGGGCTCGAGGGCGAGCCATACGAGAGTGAGTCGAATTCTGTTTACGTTCTCGGTTTGGTTCGGGCCCCTCTCGATCTTTTGCGTATAAGGGAAGGGGGAAGGAGTCTAAATCTATGGACATTAATGAACCACCATTGATGGACGTTGCACATGACACGATCAATTCGACTCGACGGTCCGGTGCTAATAGAAGTCGCTTACTCTCCGTCTAGCGAAGGTGCCAGGGCAGGGCTTTTTTGTAAGTGGGCGGGTCTCATGAGATTTCATCTATGCCGGCCGTCGGAATCAAACGAGGGTCGAAGGACCATTCGAAGGGGGACGGCCCATTTGTAAGGCGGGGGCCCGAATGAAGAGCGGGCCAGACTCTTCTTTGTTTCAGCTGCTCCCACGCACGCAGACCGGAAGATCTCAGTTGTCCTGGACTAGACAAGTACGTAGAGATCTTCGTGGAACCGGGGAGGGAGTCTCAATCGATCTTTTCTAGGATTCCAACTCACGCCACGCACGAAGATTTCTCTATTGATAGAGTTAAGGGCTCGGCTCCCCCGACTCTAAAAGGTTAGGTTACTACCAGCTTGCCTCTACGGAAGAGGTGTACTTTGTACTGTCTGGAGGTCATATAGATCGGAACCCGGAGCGAGTTGAACGAAAGCCTTACCCACTGCTACAACTACTGGCGCTTCAAAGGGCTTAGATTCTAAGGTAGGGGTGTCCAGCCGTGAAAGCCTTTGGTACTTTAGTAAGGCGAGCAGCCCTTAAACAAAATAAAAGGCGCGACCATCCCCCCTTCCCCTATTTTTTCATTTCATTCTCTATTTGGCCCGCCTCATGAAAAATGATAGGCCTATTGATTCGAAGTAAGTACGAAAGGGTCGGTCAATAGCATAGCTCTTTTTTTTTCTCCTTTCGAAGGAAAGGCCTTCGCATTCTTAATCTGGTAGGGCCGGACGGCTTTGTTTGCCCTAGCTTGGCGAATCGCGCCCCTGACCGTTCCCGCGAAGTCTTTGCAACGGCTGGGAAACCAGTCTACGAAGCTAAGCATATTGCCACGCCGACCATAAAATACGAGATTGGGCCCCTTCTCAAAGATGGAATGGCCCAGCCCAATAAAGGAAGGTTAACGTACGCGATGCCTTCCATTTGTACGAATCGCGAACATACCACGCACGACCGGACGTAGAGCCAAAATTCACTGGCAGACCGAGTCGGCGCAGGTGCCAGATCCTCAAAGTAAAGTATCGATCAGCCTAGTGTACCAACCACGTGGTACGACGGGCACTCAAAGACCTGGCGAATGAGGGCCCACCCCACCCAAGAGCGCTTATGTCATATGGGAACTCTTGGCTGGAAACAATCCTTATGGTTTTGATATCCGGTTAGAATAATAAGAAAGAATCAAAGTCCAGGTTGGTTGGTGAGCCTAGTGATAGGAGACTATCTAGCTTGGTTCGGAGAGCACTTGTTGGGTTTAAGATTCGTTTTTTGCTAAATGTTACGGCCTAAATGCTGAACTATTGACCCTACTTGTTCGGATGGGTGTTCACCCCAAAGTGTTCCCGGACTGCATGCATACATCCGTAAGTAACTTAGTGCAACATGGCAAATTTCATTGAGAGGAATCAGCAAAGAAAAGAAATCTTCTCCGGGTGACTGGATCGCCCCGGCAGCGTGGTTTCTCTGACGCAGGGAACCACAAAAAGCACTGTGTTCTTGTAACTGATCTTTTAGTAGGCGAAGTTGCCGAATTAGGAAATCACTACAGGCACTGTGCAAGAAATTGCGGTCCTAAAAATAAGTTTTCGCTATGAATATGAAAACACCCTTTTTTGTAGTAGCGGTTGCTCTTGATACCTGTTGCATTCTTATTTCTTTCCTTGGTCTTTTGTTTAGTAATTTCAATTGTGTGTATTTCGTGTGCTCCTATTTTGTTCGTGCCTTCTTTCTGGCTTTTGGGAAGTTTTTAGTTTTGTTTAGATTATGGAATTTCTTGGAAGAGGATTTTTTCCTTCGCATGATGGGGCAAACTATCGACTTGAACAAACCGCCCGTGCCTGAGGGCGGGAGGGGACGTCCTCAGAAAAATATTTTCCCACGGAGGACGGGTCGGCGGGGGATAACAACCTTTCCCCGGACCAGCTGCAGTATTTGAGTGACCTAGAGAATAAAGTAAAAACACTGTTGATAAAACTGCTAAATCGGGAGCGGATCATCACTCGACGTCAAACTTGGAAGTCCGAGGATCCCGCATTTTGGAATGCGCAAATAGACGCGCTATTAAAAAACAAAGAGC